AGGTAATAACTACTATGCCAGCCCAAATCATGATCTTCACCAACTTGGATTTGGTTCTCTCGCGAAAATCGCGAGTTGCAGAGATGAGAACCATGAAAAGCAAGATCCCGAATAAGAAAACAGAAACCGAGGAAACCACAAGAGTGAAGACTAGTAGAGTCTCGTCTTTTGTCATTCTTTGCTCCTTTTTCACTCAATGATTCATTCGAATTTCCCGACCAAAAATTCTATATGTCTATTCTATGATATTTCTATATATATAGAATATGATATCTAATATGACACCCGATTTGTCAAAGGGATTGGATTGGTGACTTACCCATTCAGTGACTTTGGCACTGGACGTTCCAAAAACGGGTACTATCGGATCGGGTGAATTAGAGAATAGACAGAGATCCGTTGGCATTTCAGCCTTTCTTCTCCTTTCAGGGCCTATCCGAAAGAGAATCCAGTACCTCTTGGTCCTGAATATCAGAATAGGACGAACGAACCGGCCTCCGCGGATATCTTTGCTTCGGAACAAAACCCTGCAATCAAATAGATTGTCCCAAGGGCGCCATATTCTAGGAGCCCAAGTTATGCTATTGAAAATTCGTTCCTCTAGCAGTTCCGGTTTGACCATTCCGTTCCCTTTTTCAAACTCCACTTCTTTTCATATAGCAATCCCTGATCAAAGAGAGAACAATATCCATTTCAAAACATTTCTAACGGATTCCTTGGTTCGGACCGACGAAGTAATGGCACTCAATTATTATCAACCTGACTGCAATCTTTTTCTGTCGGTAAGGATTGCACCAGAGCACCTTCTACTTCTAATAGGCCATGAACTATAGATAGAGAAGAATCATTCTGAGCGAGTCCATAAGAAGCGACCCACTTTTTTTCATCGGTTCCGGGGGAAGACCAAAGATCTTGCGCGACCGGTCCGCCAGAAAAACTCAAAAGAGAAAGAAGTCTCGTTAATCTCTTCATGCTCGTTCCAAGTTCGAAGTACCCTTTGGCCAAAGAAAAACCCGCTTCCTGACACGATTGCCTCTTTATATAGATAGATTCTATGGGGTTATTACTTAGAAGTCTATTTTGTACAAGAGCCCCTCCTATCTGATAGAAAAGGGTCCCATGATCCCGAGCCGGTCTTACCTTGGCTCGCAAACCCCAAGTTTGTCTATGAAGAGCTAATCTAATTGTATTAGTTTCTATAATGGATTTCTTATGTGGAATACTAATGGATAGGGCCTCGTTGCTAAGTGCTACAAGATCTAGTGCACTGGAACTCGTGGTTATGGACCCGAATCCTTTAGTATGGAACATTGTCTTTTCCAAGTAAAAACCCCTAGTATATGAAAGAATGAAAAGGTGCTTTCGTTCTTGTGGAATAAGAAGCCCTCGTACCTTAATGAAAGGAAAATAGGAATTTTTCGTTAGGTATTTGACCAAATAGGATCGTCCAGTTCCTATAGAACCTATCACTAAAATACCCGATAGGGCTAAGCGGAACGAAAAGGGTTTTCCATGAGATGGTAAATGAAAACGATTAGCCCCACACGAGGTTTGGGAATAAGTGATTGTCTGATAATGAGCAAGGAATATACGTCTTTCTGCTAAAGAGGATCTATTAAACTCATAATTCATTAGATCCTTGTTATCAATGTCAACTAGGTATCATAAGTAAATGGATCCCGGTTGTTCAATCCTTTGATAACCAAGGTCATTCTTTGCTAAAGAGAAATGATCACTATGAGTCAGACTCAATAGAATTGGATCCATTCCAAATAGCGAGAATTAGGATTCTTGATCCCTCTCAATCTCTCTTTCAATTCGAGGATCCAGAGAGGTGTTTTCATAGTCATCTCCGAATATTTGCCATCTCCGAATATTTTCGATTTCATTTTTCTATGATATGTCTTTCTATATGAAAATTGGTTATTTACGATGTACGATGATCCCTGTTAAGCATCCATGGCTGAATGGTTAAAGCGCCCAACTCATAATTGGTAAATTTGCGGGTTCAATTCCTGCTGGATGCACGCGAACGGGAACGTTCCATAAGTCTATTGGAACTGGCTCTCTATCCATGGAATCTCATCCATCATCCATACATAACGAATTGGTATGGTATATTCATACCATAACATAAGAACAATAAGAACTCGAATTCTTATCGATACTGGAACTCAGAGCATAGGAGGGAAAGTCGATTTATGGATGGAATCAAATACGCAGTATTTACAGAAAAAAGTCTTCGTTTATTGGGAAAGAATCAATATACTTTTAATGTCGAATCGGGATTCACTAAGACAGAAATAAAGCATTGGGTCGAACTCTTCTTTGGTGTTAAGGTAGTAGCTGTGAATAGCCATCGACTACCCAGAAAGGGTAGAAGAATGGGACCTATTCTGGGACATACAATGCATTACAGACGTATGATCATTACCCTTCAACCGGGTTATTCTATTCCACTTCTAGATAGAGAAAAAAACTAAAGGAGAATACTTAATAATACGGCGAAACATTTATACAAAACACCTATCCCGAGCACACGCAAGGGAACCGTAGACAGGCAAGTGAAATCCAATCCACGAAATAATTTGATCCATGGACGGCACCGTTGTGGTAAAGGTCGTAATTCCAGAGGAATCATTACCGCAAGGCATAGAGGGGGAGGTCATAAGCGCCTATACCGTAAAATCGATTTTCGACGGAATCAAAAAGACATATCTGGTAGAATCGTAACCATAGAATACGACCCTAATCGAAATGCATACATTTGTCTCATACACTATGGGGATGGTGAGAAGAGATATATTTTACATCCCAGAGGGGCTATAATTGGAGATACTATTGTTTCTGGTACAAAAGTTCCTATATCAATGGGAAATGCCCTACCTTTGAGTGCGGTTTGAACTATTGATTTACGTAATTGGAAGTAACCAATTAGGTTTACGACGAAACCTAGAAATCGATCACTGATCCAATTTGACTACCTCTACGGGATAGACCTCAACAGAAAACTGTTGAGTAACGGCAGCAAGTGATTGAGTTCAGTAGTTCCTCATAGAAAATTATTGACTCTAGAGATATGGTAATATGGAGAAGACAAAATTGTTTGAAGCACGCACAGAACCGGAAGCGCCCCTTGTTTCAAAGAGAGGAGGACGGGTTATTCACATTTAATTTGATGGTCAGAGGCGAATTGAAAGCTAAGCAGTGGTAATTAAGACCCCCCGGGGAAAATAGGGATGTCTCCTACGTTACCCATAATATGTGGAAGTATCGACGTAATTTCATAGAGTCATTCGATCTGAATGCTACATGAAGAACATAAGCCAGATGACGGAACGCGGAGACCTAGGATGTAGAAGATCATAACATGAGCGATTCGGCAGATTTGGATTCCTTTCCTATATATCCACTCATGTGGTACTTCATCATACGATTCATATAAGATCCATCTGTCTAGAGATCGTCATATACATCTAGAAAGCTGTATGCTTTGGAAGAAGCTTGTACAGTTTGGGAAGGGGTTTTTTGAGAGAAAAGAAGAATCTACTTCAACCGATATGCCCTTAGGCACGGCCATACATAACATAGAAATCACACGTGGAAGGGGTGGGCAATTAGCTAGAGCAGCAGGTGCTGTAGCGAAACTGATTGCAAAAGAGGGTAAATCGGCCACTTTAAGATTACCATCTGGGGAGGTCCGTTTGGTATCCCAAAATTGCTTAGCAACAGTCGGACAAGTGGGTAATGTTGGGGTGAACCAAAAAAGTTTGGGTAAAGCCGGATCTAAGTGTTGGCTAGGTAAACGCCCCGTAGTAAGAGGGGTAGTTATGAACCCTGTGGACCACCCCCATGGGGGCGGTGAAGGGAAAGCCCCCATTGGTAGAAAAAAACCCACAACCCCTTGGGGTTATCCTGCGCTTGGAAGAAGAACTAGGAAAAGGAAAAAATATAGTGATAGTTTTATTCTTCGTCGCCGTAAGTAAATACGTAACTAGGAATATGGAAAATTGCATTTTTGGAATTTGCAATAATGCGATGGGCGAACGACGGGAATTGAACCCGCGCATGGTGGATTCACAATCCACTGCCTTGATCCACTTGGCTACATCCGCCCCTTATCCAGCTAAAGGATTTTTCTCTTTGTTCCATTCATCATTATTCTATTTATTCTGACCTCCATACTTCGATCGAGATATTGGACATAGAATGCCACTCTTTAAAATGGAAAAAGGAGTAATCAGCTGTGACACGAAAAAAAACGAATCCTTTTGTAGCTCATCATTTATTGGCAAAAATCGAAAAGGTCAATATGAAGGAGGAGAAAGAAACAATAGTAACGTGGTCCCGGGCATCTAGCATTCTACCCGCAATGGTTGGCCATACAATCGCGATTCATAATGGAAAGGAACATATACCTATTTACATAACAAATCCTATGGTAGGTCGCAAATTGGGGGAATTCGTGCCTACTCGGCATTTCACGAGTTATGAAAGTGCAAGAAAAGATACTAAATCTCGTCGTTAACTGAATTCAGAATAGAAAGATTCAAAATAAAAAAAAACAAACAAACAAAGGTAGGCGGGGAATAACCTTATTTATGACAAGTTTCAAACTGGTAAAGTATACCCCTAGAATAAAGAAGAAGAAGAATGGGCTAAGGAAACTCGCAAGGAAAGTTCCAACCGATCGTCTACTTAAGTTCGAACGGGTTTTCAAAGCACAAAAACGCATCCATATGTCTGTTTTCAAAGCACAAAGAGTTCTTGATGAGATTCGCTGGCGTTACTACGAAGAAACTGTTATGATACTGAACCTCATGCCTTATCGAGCATCTTATCCCATCCTAAAGTTGGTTTATTCGGCAGCAGCAAATGCTACTCATTATAGGGATTTCGACAAAGCGAATTTATTCATCACTAAAGCCGAAGTCAGTAGGAGTACTATTATGAAAAAATTCAGACCTCGAGCTCGAGGACGTAGTTCTCCCATAAAAAAAACCATGTGTCATATAACAATTGTACTAAATATAGTAAAGAAATCTAAATAATCTTTAGATCCATCTAAGATTTCGATTCCCAGTAAAAAAAAAATAGAATAGAAAAATATGGGACAAAAAATAAATCCACTCGGTTTCAGACTTGGTACAACCCAAAATCACCATTCCTTTTGGTTCGCACAACCAAAAAATTATTCTGAAGGTCTACAGGAAGATAAAAAAATACGGAATTGTATCAAGAACTATATACAAAAGAATAGGAAAAAAGGCTCGAATAGAAAAATAGAATCAGACTCAAGTTCCGAAGTAATTACACATAATAGAAAAATGGACTCAGGCTCAAGTTCCGAAGTAATTACACATATAGAAATTCAAAAAGAAATCGATACGATCCACGTAATAATCCATATTGGATTCCCCAATTTATTAAAGAAAAAAGGAGCAATCGAAGAATTAGAGAAAGATCTACAAAAGGAAGTTAATTCTGTAAACCAGAGACTTAATATTGCTATTGAAAAAGTTAAAGAACCTTATAGACAACCTAGCATTCTTGCAGAATATATAGCTTTCCAATTAAAAAATAGAGTTTCATTCCGAAAGGCAATGAAAAAAGCCATTGAATTAACTCAAAAAGCAGATATAAGGGGAGTAAAAGTAAAAATTGCAGGTCGTCTCGCAGGGAAAGAAATTGCACGTGCCGAATGCATCAAAAAGGGTAGACTTCCCCTCCAAACAATTCGCGCTAAAATTGATTATTGCTGCTATCCAATTCGAACTATCTATGGAGTATTAGGTGTAAAAATTTGGATATTCATAGACGAAGAATAACTAGCCTTGTCTTCCCATTCTGTTCAGTGATAGAATAAAAAATGACAAGAGCCTTATTTTTCCTGAAATCCCTGAAAAAGAAGAAGAAATTCTACCTCTTTCTATAAGATTTAATGAAAATTGATAAATCTTTTAATATAATTGCTATGCTTAGTGTGTGACTCGTTAGTTTTTTCTTTAGAGTCGAAAATGGAGATTCAAAAAAATTGACTGAACCCTACTATAAATAGAAAAAGAAAAAAACTTAGTAATTATAGAAAATTAACTAATAACCAACCTATTGCTTCGTATTGTCGAGATCCTAACTAAGAAACAGTCACTATATGATACATCTATCATAAATGAGTAGATCTATCATATAGTTGTAGCAACTGCAATTTTTTCTCTAAAAAAGAAAATGGATTCTAGGTTGTGAAGCAAAACTAAAGGGATGTGGATAAAAGGAGGGATGATAGAAAGAAAGAAGAGGAATAAGAAAGATATAGGATTCCAATATGTATGGTCTATGAGTTACATCATAAAAGGCAATGTGATAAAGCATCAATATAATAAAAATAACAGAGAATTCGAAATCGTAACTTGAAACAAGAAATACAAATTTAAAACAATAATAAAGAGCGGCCCGGGTTAATAAAACTGAGAAAATTGACTCGGAAAGAAATTTTTTGGAAGCTCCATTGTGGGATTCAGACCTAACCATTAAAGGAGAAGTAGTGGGAACGACAGAACCTATGACTGGATAGGATTTTATTGAAAAGAATCCTAATACTTCATTGGGTGGGATGGCGGAACAAACCAAAAAAATTGCCTTATTTGGTAAGGTTATAATATAAATTAACAAATAAGACAGGAAAGAGTAAATATTCGCCCGCGAAATCTTTATTGAATTAGAATACTTTACCGCGATTCAATAAGAGTAAAAATAAGGAGATTTTTTGTTAAGAAAGATTACATTATCCATAAATATAGAATATAGATAAATAGACACACACATCTAGATATATTCTAGATCTTCTTTCTTGACTATATATTTATCTATTTTAACAAATTCAATATTAAAAAAACCCTAACTTTTTCTATTATCTATTAATGTGCATCTATCCATAATATTTTGGAATATTATGGAATTAGAGAAATTTGCACGCTTTCTCATTTCATTCGCGAGGAGCTGGATGAGAAGAAACTCTCATGTCCAGTTTTGCAGTAGAGATGGAACTAAGAAAGAACCATCGACTATAACCCCAAAAGAACCAGATTTCGTAAACAACATAGAGGAAGAATGAAGGGAAAATCCTGCCGAGGCAATCGTATTTGTTTTGGTAGATATGCTCTTCAAGCACTTGAACCCGCTTGGATCACGTCGAGACAGATAGAAGCAGGACGAAGAGCAATGACACGATATGCACGTCGTGGTGGAAAACTATGGGTACGTATATTTCCCGACAAACCGGTTACACTAAGACCCACGGAAACACGTATGGGCTCAGGAAAGGGATCCCCCGAATATTGGGTAGCCGTTGTTAAACCAGGTCGAATACTTTATGAAATGGGCGGAGTATCCGAAACTGTAGCTAGAGCAGCTATCTCCATAGCTGCCAGTAAAATGCCCATACGAAGTCAATTTCTTCGATTAGAGATAGAGATATAGAACCCAAAAAAAGGAGTATTGAAGATAAAAAAACCAGGTTTTTCTTTCTGGAAAGACAATATTTCTTTCATCCTTTTGCATTGAAATAACAAATTGAAATCAAAATAATATGATTCAACCTCAGACCCTTTTAAATGTAGCAGATAACAGTGGAGCTCGAAAATTGATGTGTATTCGAGTCATAGGAGCTGCTAGTAATCAGCGATATGCTCGTATTGGTGATGTTATTGTTGCTGTAATCAAAGACGCAGTGCCCCAAATGCCTCTAGAAAGATCCGAAGTAATTCGAGCTGTAATTGTACGTACATGTAAAGAGTTCAAATGCGAAGACGGTATAATAATACGCTATGATGACAATGCAGCGGTTATCATTGATCAAAAAGGAAATCCAAAAGGAACTCGAGTTTTTGGCGCGATCGCCGAGGAATTGAGAGAGTTGAATTTTACTAAAATAGTTTCATTAGCTCCTGAAGTATTATAAATACTAGTAGGCAAGATATAGATCAAAGAAAAAATTAGTAGATTGTGTTTCACGTATATGCTTTAAAATCCAAAATAAAAAAAAAAGAAAACATGTTGATTATAGAAAAATTAGGAGGAACCTAGAATTAGAGTCTTATGGGCAAGGACACTATTGCTGATTTACTAACCTCTATAAGAAACGCGGACATGAATAAAAAAGGAACAGTTCGAGTAGTATCTACAAATATTACCGAAAACATTGTTAAAATACTTCTACGAGAGGGTTTTATTGAAAGTGTTCGGAAACATCAGGAAAGTAACAGATATTTCTTGGTTTCAACTTTGCGACATCAAAAGAGAAAGACTAGAAAAGGAATATATAGAACTAGAACCTTTTTAAAGCGTATCAGCCGACCCGGCTTACGAATTTATGCCAACTATCAAGGAATTCCTAAAGTTTTGGGCGGAATGGGAATTGCTATTCTTTCTACTTCTCGAGGTATAATGACAGATCGAGAAGCTCGACTAAACAGAATTGGGGGGGAAGTCTTATGTTATATATGGTAATCGCCCCTCCTATAGTACCCGAATTCTATCTCGAACTTCCTATTTTTCAAATAAAAATACAACGTTTTTTTTTATTTGAAAATCAAAATAGAAAAATAGGAGAAAAAAAAATATGACAGAAAAAAAAAATAGGAGAGAAAAAAAAAACCCGAGAGAAGCAAAAGTCACTTTCGAAGGTTTAGTTACGGAAGCCCTACCCAACGGAATGTTCCGCGTTCGCCTAGAGAATGACACCATCATTCTGGGCTATATTTCAGGAAAGATCCGGTCTAGTTCTATACGAATACTGATGGGGGATAGGGTCAAAATTGAAGTAAGTCGTTATGATTCAAGCAAGGGACGTATAATTTATAGACTTCCCCATAAGGATTCGAAGCGTACCGAAGACTCGAAGGATACCGAAGATTTGAAGGATACCGAAGATTTGAAGGATACCAAAGATTCAAAGAATTAGGTTTTTCTTTTTTTTTCTAGGGTAATAAATTCAAAGTTCCAAAATTCAAGCGAAGAGACTTATTTTTTCCAAAGATTAGATTCATAGTTTAAGAAAGGAATACGGAAATATGAAAATAAGAGCTTCTGTTCGTAAAATTTGTACAAAATGTCGACTGATTCGTAGGCGTGGACGAATTAGAGTCATTTGTTCCAACCCGAAGCATAAACAAAGACAGGGGTAATCTTTCGAAAAAGAACTTTACTTTCTAAAAAGTAAAAAAAGTACCCGCGGAAATGTCCAAATTCCAAATAAAATAATTAAAGTAAAGGATATATTTTACCCTGAAACGGATATCTTTGTATCTTTTTTTCTTTTTGTTATTTCTAACTCATATTTATGAGATAATAAAATATGACAAAAGCTATACCAAAAATTGGTTCACGTAGGAAAGTGCGGATTGGTTTGCGTAGGAATGCGCGTTTTAGTTTACGGAAGAGTGCACGTAGAATAACAAAAGGAGTTATTCATGTTCAAGCTAGTTTCAACAATACCATTATAACTGTTACAGACCCGCAGGGTCGGGTGGTTTTCTGGTCCTCCGCGGGTACTTGTGGATTCAAAAGCTCAAGAAAAGCATCACCCTATGCTGGTCAAAGAACAGCAGTAGATGCTATTCGTACAGTGGGTTTGCAACGAGCAGAAGTTATGGTAAAGGGTGCTGGTAGTGGAAGAGATGCCGCATTACGAGCCATTGCTAAAAGTGGTGTACGATTAAGTTGTATACGCGATGTAACACCTATGCCGCATAATGGATGTCGACCTCCTAAAAAAAGACGTCTGTAAAAGAATTAAACCGCTTTCAAGAGAAATAAACGATTCAATGATCAAATAATAATACTAGTCTATTATGGTTCGAGAGGAGGTAGCAGGATCCACTCAAACACTACAGTGGAAGTGTGTTGAATCAAGAGTAGATAGTAAGCGTCTTTATTATGGTCGTTTCATTTTGTCCCCGCTTAGAAAAGGTCAAGCGGATACCGTCGGTATTGCCTTGCGAAGAGCTTTACTTGGAGAAATAGAAGGAACATGTATCACACGTGCAAAATTTGGGAGCGTGCCACACGAATATTCTACAATAGCAGGTATTGAAGAATCCGTACAAGAAATTTTACTAAATTTGAAAGAAATTGTATTGAGAAGTAATCTCTATGGAGTTAGAGACGCATCAATTTGTGTCAAAGGTCCTAGATACATAACTGCTCAAGATATCATCTTACCCCCTTCCGTAGAGATCGTTGATATGGCACAACCTATAGCTAACTTGACAGAGCCCATTGATTTCTGTATTGAGTTACAGATCAAGAGAGATCGCGGATATCACACGGAACTCAGAAAGAACTCTCAAGATGGAAGTTATCCCATAGATGCTGTATCCATGCCTGTTCGAAATGTGAATTATAGTATTTTTTATTGTGGGAATGGAAATGAAAAACACGAGATACTTTTTCTAGAAATATGGACGAATGGAAGTTTAACCCCTAAGGAAGCGCTTTATGAGGCTTCTCGTAATTTGATTGATTTATTTCTTCCTTTTCTACACGCGGAGGAAGAGGGCACTAGTTTCGAAGAAAATAAAAACAGGTTTACTCCACCCCTTTTAACCTTTCAAAAAAAATTAACTAATCTAAAGAAAAACAAAAAAGGAATTCCATTGAATTGTATTTTTATTGATCAATTAGAATTGCCTTCTAGAACGTATAATTGTCTCAAAAGGGCCAATATACATACACTATTGGACCTTTTGAGTAAGACTGAGGAAGATCTTATGAGAATTGACAGTTTTCGTATGGAAGATGGAAAACAGATATGGGACACTCTAGAGAAGCATCTCCCAATTGATTTACCTAAGAATAAGTTCTCGTTTTAAATCCATTGCAATTTTTTCCTCTTCTTCCTTTTCGAGTTAGAATAAAAAAAAAAGAAAACAATTTTGCATCTTTGGCACAATCTATATTTTCGCGAAATGGATCATAATAAAATGGATTTTAGGTATCTAGGGAAGATTCACTTGGAAGTAACTATTTCCTAGATACCTATGCACGGTACTTCACGGTTGAATGAATCAACCTGAAAAATCCCTAAAAAAGACCTAAAGTTAAGGATTTTTCAATGGGTAATGTTGCTCCAATACCTAACCAAAGAGCTACCGCAGTACCGATTAAAAAAACTGTCGTAGCTACTGGGCGACGAAATGGATTTTGGAATTTATTGACATTCTCTAGAAAGGGTACTGTCAATAAGCCCGTTGGCACAGAAACCATTAAGAGAACGCCCAATAACTTATTGGGTACTGTACGGAGTATTTGAAACACGGGAAAGAAGTACCACTCGGGTAATATTTCCAGAGGAGTTGCAAACGGATCCGCCGGTTCACCAATCATTGACGGCTCAAGAACCGCTAAACCTACATTACATGCAATAGTACCTAGAATTACTACTGGAAAAATATATAAAAGATCGTTGGGCCACGCGGGTTCCCCGTAATAATTATGTCCCATCCCTTTAGCTAATTTTGCTCTTAATACAGGATCATTTAAGTCAGGTTTCTTTGTTATTGGGATAGGTGAATTCTTTAGGATCCATCCCCCAAAGGAACCGGACATGAGAATTTTTCATCATCCGGCTCGAGCAAGAATGAAAGAAAAAAGACCGTGGAAGATCCATAATAGAATAAGGTATATAATGACTCAATGACTCTAGGTAAGAAAAGCTTTATCAGATTCTCTTTTCCGAAGTTGCACCTACAACTACTCATTGAAAAGAATCCTATTCTTATGGGTAAATGCTCAATATCCAAGTGGGCTTGCAAAATTGATCATGATCAATTGCTTTGTGGATTGTCTCATGTCTCTTGATTAGTTGGTGTTTATCCCCTCAATATCGCAAATTTCTTACGTCCAAACAAAGTATTTACTTGTTACTAATAAAAAATCCAAAAGTCTAGCCTACGTTCTTCCTTAGATACCTTCTTTTACTCCGATAGTATTGCGGATCGCAATCGATGCAAAGAAAATGAATGCATTTCCATACTATAATAAAAAAGTAAGTGTAATAAATAGAGAATTAGATCATGTGATATGACTTATTCCATTTCTACTCTATGGGATCTTACGGAGCCTGTTCATGGATGACATGGTCGGGGTATGATCATAGAAAATATTCTCCTCAAGTGAACCAGCCTATCCTTCCTAGATAGGGGACTTACGTGTTGATTGGATGCGGAGACACCTTTAGTTGTGAATTCTAATGTGGCAGATCCAATTCTTTATCTGCATGGCCAAATCAATAATTCAAGTCACACACTCCCATAATCCGCCTTATTTTCTTTCGTAAAATTAACTTCAACTATTTGTATCAAAATACTTCGGAGTTGAAGAAAAGTATCCAAATGACATGTCTTATTTTACAATAACCCATGTTTGTAGCAATGAAATACCACAACCTACCCGATATGATATATGAGAATTAGAATTATCTTTCTCTATGATATGCCTTCCCTATAAAGGACCCGAAATACCTTGCTTACGTATCATTGGAAAGTGCATTAACATAAATACGGCAGTAAGCAGAGGCAGTACAAAAGTATGTAAACTATAAAAACGAGTCAAAGTGGATTGGCCCACACTAGCACTTCCACGCAATAACTCCACTAAAGGCGATCCTATTACCGGAATCGCTTCAGGTACACCTGTCACAATTTTGACTGCCCAATAACCAATTTGATCCCAAGGCAAAGAATAACCAGTTACACCAAACGATGCAGTCAATACAGCCAAAACCACACCTGTGACCCAAGTTAATTCGCGGGGTTTTTTAAATCCACCTGTGAGATACACACGAAATACGTGCAGGATCATCATTAGAACCATCATACTTGCTGACCATCGATGAACTGATCGGATTAACCAACCAAAGTTGGCCTCGGTCATTATGTATTGAACCGAGGAAAAAGCCTCTGTAACGGTTGGGCGGTAGTAAAAAGTCATAGCAAAACCTGTAGCGACTTGTACTAGAAAACAAGTAAGTGTAATTCCCCCTAAACAATAAAATATGTTGACATGAGGAGGAACATATTTACTAGTTATATCATCCGCAATTGCCTGAATCTCAAGACGTTCCTCAAACCAATCATATACTTTATTGAGATAGGTAACTAACCCGAGTCCCCCTCCGAGAACCGTATATGAAAATTTCATCTCGTACGGCTCAAGCAGAAACACACAAATTTTCAACGGATATTAGAAAAAAAAGGGTTCAAAACTTCATCAGCCACTGGATTGGGTCGATTTGCCTTGAAGATATGAAATAAGAAAAATCCAGAATTTATTCTTTATGATGATAATGCCAAAAAATCTCAAGTTGGCTCATCTGTCTTCCTTTCTTTGCCTTATGTTGGTCATTAGAGGCCTCTTGACTTTTCTCTTCCCTATTTTGGATTTCTTTTTTTTTTTTGCGTAATGCGGATTTACTCTTGTTTTGTTTTACTAGTAAATAAATAAAGCAAAAATTCTAGTAGTTTTCTGATAGAAATTATCTTGTTGCGATCCTATGAATCAGTTCAATTAAAACCTTAGATTCATACTAGAGCCACGATGATTGAGTCTCAAGCTAAACAAAAGGCAAGGGTTCTTCGAATAAGAACCGCTTGATGATCATTTATTGAATCGGTGTAATAACTCGACAAAATCAAGAGAAAAAAAAAAAGTTGTCTTTTGGGCAAACAAATTTGGAAGGAAGACATTTTCTTTTTTTATTAAAAACTACTTGAATTTTTTTCAGTCTGGTTGCGAGGTCTGAATAGTGAGTATGAATCATAGTTCCATTTTTTTTTCTTGATCCACTCTATCTATTTCGTGTTCCAGATACTAGAATAAATAATAAATATCCGACGAATTAGAATCATCTTGATAGAGATAACAGGCCCTTTCTATGTATTATCAATAGGATCAATTCTAACAAGTCACACACTCATATTCCAGAGATACCGAAACAAAAAAATTCCACGGTCGAACTACCAGAATGTCTAGAAATGTAGAGCTTAAAGTAGAAAGGCTTTTTTGGATGGAAAAACTATGACTTCGTAGTTTTAGTTAGTAGAAACCTAATTCATTAAAATTCCGTCCAGTAAAACAGAAGAATTATAAATTTCTAAAATGATAGATAGGAATATCGCGAATAAAGCCATTGCGACCCCCATAAAAGGAGTAGTCCCCCAACCCGGAGCTACTTTCCCATATTCCGAATTCAAGGGTTTCAATAAACTACCTGCGCGAGTTCGTCTTGGCCCAGGTCTAGAACTATCTTCAACGGTTTGTGTAGCCATAAATTCTATTTAATCATTGGTGTTGACTTTGTATACTATTCCGTTGTAGTTGTAAATACACGATCTTTTCGTAGATCCATTGTAATCTTGAAATTCTATAAAAATGGAAACAGCAACTTTAGTCGCCATCTCCATATCTGGTTTACTTGTAAGCTTTACTGGGTATGCCTTATATACCGCGTTTGGGCAACCCTCTCAACAATTAAGAGATCCATTCGAAGAACACGGGGACTAATTGAAGTAAGAAGTCTCCCAGATGGGGAGACTTCTTACTTCAATGAAATTATTTCATTTTTTTAGTCGGAACCTTAGGTGGTTCTCGGAAGAAGATAGCGAAAAAAATTATCCCTAAAGTCGAAACTAAAAGGAACGTATAAACCAATGCTTCCATAGATTCGATCGTGGTTTATTTACAATTATAACTTCCACACCTATTCATTTGTCATTTGGGATCATTTCCCATATAAAGAAAGAAAAAGAGTCAAAGAAAGGATGGGAGATGTTTCCCATGTCAAATCAAAAAAGAGAGATGAAAGATACCATAGCAATGTGGTATCAGACTGCCTGTCTCCTTGTAGTTGGATCTCCAACTTTTTGGAATGTTCCAAATTCCACTTGAGCATCCAAGTCTGGATCAATACCAGCAAAAACATCTCGGAACAAGGTTCTAGCGCCATGCCAAATGTGTCCGAAAAAGAAGAGCAAAGCAAAGGTAGCATGACCAAAAGTGAACCAACCCCTTGGACTGCTGCGAAAAACACCATCCGATTTCAAAGTAGCCCGATCTAATTCAAAAATTTCCCCTAATTGGGAACGCCTCGCATATTTTTTTACAGTAGCAGGATCAGAATAACTTACTCCATTAAGTTCGCCACCATAGAACTCCACCGTTACGCCTACTTGTTCAACACTATATTTGGATTCTGCTCTTCTAAAAGGAACGTCCGCTCTCACAATTCCCTCTTCATCTACCAAAACAACCGGAAATGTTTCAAAAAAAGTAGGCATACGGCGTACAAAAAGCTCGCGCCCTTCTTTATCTCTAAAGACGGGATGTCCTAACCATCCAACAGCTATTCCATCCCCATTGTCCATTGAGCCTGCTCTGAATAATCCCCCCTTTGCCGGATTATTACCAATATAATCATAAAAGGCTAATTTTTCGGGAATTTTAGACCAAGCTTCTGATAAACTAAGATTTTCGGCTAATCCATCGCTAACTCTTCGATATATTTCTTGCTGAAAGTATCCCTGATCCCACTGATAACGAGTAGGCCCAAATAATTCGATTGGGGTAGTTGCTGACCCATACCACATAGTTCCGGCAACTACGAAAGCTGCAAAAAAAACAGCAGCGATACTACTGGAAAGTACAGTTTCAATATTGCCCATACGTAATCCTTTGTATAGACGTTGAGGCGGACGGACACTAAGATGGAATAGGCCCGCTAATATGCCCAATGTACCCGCAGCAATATGATGAGAAGCTATTCCCCCCGGAACAAAAGGATCAAAACCTTCTACACCCCACGCTGGATTTACAGCTTGTACTTTTCCAGTTAGTCCATAAGGATCGGACACCCATATCCCAGGACCATACAAACCCGTTACATGAAATGCGCCAAAGCCAAAGCAAGCCACCCCTGCAAGAAATAAATGAATTCCAAAGATCTTGGGCAAATCCAAAGAGGGTTTTCCCGTCCGCTCATCACAGAATATTTCTAGGTCCCAATATACCCAATGCCAGATAGCTGCCAAGAAACACAAGCCAGAAAACACAATATGCGCACCTGCCACACCTTCATAACTCCAAATACCCGGATTCGTTACAGTTCCTCCTGAAATACTCCAACCACCCCACGAATTGGTTATTCCTAAACGAGTCATGAAGGGAATGACGAACATACCTTGTCTCCACATTGGATCCAGAACAGGATCAGAGGGATCAAAAACCGCTAATTCGTATAAAGCCATCGAGCCGGCCCAACCAGAAACTAGAGCTGTGTGCATTATATGCACCGAAAGCAATCGACCCGGATCATTCAATACAACAGTATGAACACGATACCAAGGCAAACCCATGGAAATACCCCTTTAGCAAAGAAAAATAGACACGATGTCGCTTTATTTTATCGCATTGGAAAAGACTATCCATATCCTATGTACCTAACCCCTCTAGGGGATTCTGTGTCAGAAAGCGTGAATATTTATTTCATTCCATTAAAAATAAGAAGCCAATTCTGTTCGTAAGAAGAAAGAGAAGCAGATCTATTCTATACTCGATAAGTGCCAATATGCAATGGGTAGCTTGGCCTATTTGGAAAAAAAACGAAGAATAGATCCCTATCCCTCTTTGTTTATCATTCCAATCACCGATTCTTTTTTCTTTATTCAATCTGTCTTACCTTCCTTATAGATATAACCTTTCAATCTATGTATTATTTCAATCTACGTATTAATAGAATCTATAGTATTCATATAGAATAAGAAAAAAAAAAGACAATAAACTGCGGATTCTTTCTTTCTCTTCCATTCTTACGTTTCCATATTAAAGTGTAGTTTTCTTACTTAAATTTAATAATATTAATCTAATATGCCCATTGGTGTTCCAAAAGTACCTTACCGGATTCCCGGAGATGAAGAAGCGACTTGGGTTGACTTATACAATGTTATGTATCGAGAAAGGACACTTTTTTTAGGTCAAGAGATTCGTTGCGAGATCACGAATCATATTACAGGTCTCATGGTATATCTCAGTATAGAAGATGGAATTAGCGATATTTTTTTGTTTATAAACTCCCCAGGCGGGTGGCTAATCTCAGGAATGGCAATTTTTGATACGATGCAAACGGTGACACCAGATATATATACAATATGCCTCGGAATAGCTGCGTCCATGGCATCCTTCATTCTGCTTGGAGGAGAACCCACCAAGCGTATAGCATTCCCTCACGCGAGGATTATGCTTCACCAACCTGCTAGTGCTTATTATCGGGCAAGGACACCAGAATTTTTACTAGAAGTGGAAGAGTTACACAAAGTTCGCGAAATGATCACAAGGGTTTATGCACTAAGAACAGGCAAGCCTTTTTGGGTTGTATCCGAAGACATGGAAAGGGATGTTTTTATGTCAGCAGACGAAGCCAAAGCTTATGGACTTGTCGATATTGTAGGGGATGAAATGATTGACGAGCACTGCGATACTGATCCAGTGTGGTTTCCGGAAATGTTTAAGGATTGGTAGTGGTCGCATTTCTTGTAAATTTATTTCAAACCTAAATTCAGGTTTTCTGCGATTTAATAGAAAATAGAAATACTTCATGATGATCAATCATCAGGTTAAGATCGATCTAAACCAATCCTTTTTTTCTATATACATACGACATGCCAACGGTTAAACAACTTATTAGAAACGCAAGACAGCCAATACGAAATGCTAGAAAATCGGCCGCGCTTAAGGGATGTCCTCAGCGTCGAGGAACATGTGCTAGGGTGTATGTGTGACTCGTTCAGATCATGAGTTCAAACAAATAAGACAATTTTGGAAGTATCCATGATCGGTACCAATGAATAGGATAGAGAAGCTCTATCCTAGATTTCTATGGTAATATGGAATTTCTGGTTTCCTTTGGTGCAAATCCAATCATCTAAATTGGAAATAAGAAGCAATTCCCCCATTGGTAGAGAATGGTTATCCATTAAGCGGAGGAAATAGTAATAAAAAGAAAAAGGCTTATGCTCCTTTATCTTAAAAGAACGGACTAACAGGGTCAGCTACTTAGCCAACTTTCATAATTAAATGCCGTCACTGTATGGATAACTCTTATTGTGAAAAGAGCTATTTACTCTATAATGGATAGGTAGAGCCAAAGAATGTGAACTATACAAGTTCACAATACCTTTTGATGAAATGAAAGAAAGGGCTCCGGTGTATAGAGAGGGCCTCACCGTTTAAAAGGGAACCATAGAAACGATGGAACCCACTATTTTTTTGAGTATCGTTAGAATTTGTTATTTCTATGCGAAATAACTGAAGGGAATAGAATAAAAAATCGTGGTTGGGAAGGTTACAGTAGCAAAAGCCATTGGAATTAATATTTTATATATCGGAATAATTCGTTTTGTTATTAATGGGAAAAAGGATGGCTAAAAGAAGAGAAATCATTAGTTATTCATTAAGGTTAATTTGATTCAATGACCAGAGTTCCGCGAGGATATATAGCTCGGAGACGACGAGCAAAAATGCGTTCATTTGCCTCAAACTTTAGAGGGGCTCATTTAAGACTTAATCGAATGATTACTCAACAAGTAAGAAGAGCTTTTGTTTCCTCTCATCGAGATAGAGGCAGGCAAAAGAGGGATTTTCGTCGTTTGTGGATCACTCGGATAAACGCAGCAACGCGGATATATAAAGTATTCAATAGTTATAGTAAATTAATACACAATCTGTACAAGAAGGAATTGATTCTTAATCGTAAAATGCTTGCACAAGTAGCTGTATCAAATCCAAATAATCTTTACACGATTTCCAATAAAATAAAGATCATCAATTAAATGGATAAAAAAGTAATATACAGGAATAATTAAAACCGAATTCCCGGAGAGGGAACTCCGGGAAGATACAATAAATTAAGATTAAGTGGTAAGAATCAACGAGCATGTTGCAATAAATAAAAAAACTATTTATTCTTCCCCATTTTTCTTTCTTATAACAAACACAAGAATCAAAACTGGATTACTTTCCTTATATATAGGTCTGGCCCTTTCGAATAAAACATCAACAATCGGAACTTAAGTTCCGATTGTTGTTTCTTAAATTCTGGTTGGAGTTTCTTAAGTTTCGATTGGAATTGAACTTTTGCGTTAATTGAGGAATATGTCTATTTTTTCTGGGTCTAGGACCAGTAATTATTGAAATTGACTGGGCTTGAAATTGCTTCTCATTCTCATAGTTACGAAATGGTAAGAAAGATAAAATACGAGCCTGTTTTATAGCAAGAGTAATTAATCGTTGTTGTTTCAAGGTTAATCTATTTATTCGTCTCGATAATATTTTTCCTTGTTCACTAATAAATCGATTAATTAAACTCATGTTTCTATAATCAATTGGATCCCCCGGGCCAATCCGAGGACGCCTACGAAAAGGTTGTTTGGATTTACGAAAAGGTTGTTTGGATTTACGAAAAGTTTGCTTGGACTTACGAAAAGTTTGCTTGGATTTTTGAAAAGTTTGCTTGGATTTACGAAAGGGTTGCTTAGATTTATGAAAAGGTTGTTTAGATGTATACATGATTTATTCTTTATTAAAAAATTGGAAAAAAATGGATTTCTTTATTTTATTAATTTTGGATCCAGAAGAAGTAGTCTTTCTTTGGTCCATATATTATTTGATTCATATATAGTATATGAATACCCTCTATACATATGAAATAATATCTACCTGAAATCAAATGAGTTGATTTGTATTTTGTATTCTATCTATGTTCTATATATTAAATCTGTTCTTTGGAAAGATCGAACACACGATGCTCCTATTTTTTTATTTCGCCATGAGTCGTATGCTTGCGGCAATAACGACAAAATTTTTTGAATTCTAATTGTCCAGGTGTATTGTGGCGATTCTTTTGAGTACTATATCTAGAAATCCCCGTCGATTCCTTATTGGCACCTTTTCGAACACAACTGATACATTCCAAAATAAGTCTGATTCTAACATCTTTCCCCTTGGCCATGAACCTCCTTTCTTTTTTGGATTGACTTAACTTAATTCTTCTACTTATTCTTTTATTCTTCTATTTTGAATCCGAAGAAGAAGAATAAAATCCATTAGAATAAAAAATTTTGGAAATTCTTAAATTAAGTAATAAAAAATGGAGAAATAATTAAAGAATACAATCCTTGTCGAATTAGCAATAGCAAGGATTTTGCTTCGAAATCCTTTCATTTAAGTAGCCAGCCCAGCCTCTTTCTATGCTCTGATTTCTGAGGCCTGACTTAGCTTGGATACCGCTTTTAATTGAATTTCTGTTTTCCAAAATGGGATTTACCGAATTTTTCATGACTCTGAGGTTCAACCCAATCCATCTTTTCTTTCTTTTTCCTTCCTATACTAAAAAAAAAAAGGATTGAAAAAGGGAAAATTTTCGTCATGTCACGAAGAATTCCTCGCATAGCAATAACTAGAATTAAAAAAAAGGGAATGACAAAGCATCTGGGAATAAACGATTAATTTCTATCAATAAACCTGCTAAAGCCCCAAACCATAGAGTACTTAGCACGGGTGCTACAGAGAGATATGTTTTTATATCCCGCATTGAAAATCCTCCTTCCTTATTGGAATACATATATGATCAGATACTCTTGCCCAAGATCTTTTGTATTTCTTTTGTTTAGGCGAAATTCCTAACTAAAAAAACAAAATCAATATTCTATATAGAATGAACCGTATAGACGAGATTTTCCTATCCCTAAAAAAGAAAAAGATGACCTCTTCTTCCTATACATTACCAAGGAATAGTAATCTTTCTTTTATAGGTGAAATTAGATTCGATTTTAGATGTATACCATTCCTTGACTTGATTATATGAGACCAAAAAGAAGAAATGACAAGAAGGTTCTATATAGATAGAGAAAGAGAAGAAAATTACGATGTGGAAAACAAGACAGGAATTGTGTACAATGCCATTGTACAACAATTTGGAAAAGGGATGTAGCGCAGCTTGGTAGCGCGTTTGTTTTGGGTACAAAATGTCACAGGTTCAAATCCTGTCATCCCTACCTATTACTTCTTTCTTCTTTATGGGCAGTAGCGAGGGGATCAATTAAAGTGGGTATAACTTGAATTTGTGGATACTATACGTACGTGAGACACGTTAGGAGTAGAAAAGGGTTTTCTTTTTGAATGAAAGCGCTCTTAGTTCAGTTCGGTAGAACGCGGGTCTCCAAAACCCGATGTCGTAGGTTCAAATCCTACAGAGCGTGATTCCATCTATCTTATGTCGAAGCAGAGTAAAATAACTTAACAAAACAAAGTTGAATTGCAACTCCAATTTGACCTCCTCTCTGGTCTGGAGGAGGTCAATCAAAAAAGAAATATTACTCAATCAAAGATCCAACTGATCCCCACGCCTGTATTGCAAATACGCAGTCACGAATAATCCCGCTAAAGTAATAGGAATTAGGCCTAAGACGATTCCAAATAGAAAAACTTCAATCATTTCGATTTGTTCGAGGGGATAAAAAAAAGAGGTACGATCTATCCCTAAATAGTAGTCTAAATTATCCACGAATCTCAATGACCAAGAAAAGAATTGGTAATTAGTGTGGAAAAGAGTCGTAGAATACCAGGAATCCAAAAGAAAGATTTTGCTTTTCTGACTTATTCATTCAATTCATTTCAAATAAGACGTATCTTGTTCAAACCAATAAATAGAGCTGGGGTTATAGTTAAAGCAGCCAGTAGAAAACCGAAATAACTAGTTATAGTAAGCATGAAAGGGTTAAATTCCATTTATTTTTTTACTACACTACATATGTTGGTAAAGCACTTACCTAAGTTATGGAAAATTCAGAATTCATCGGTTATTTTAGATAATACTAAAAAACAAGATCGAGTGAGATACAGAAGTGTAAAAGAGAATCGATTCATCAGATGCGACATGAGTCCCTAATTCCGAATCAAGAGATTTGTTGTGGAATCTGTCAATTGAGTAAAGTAATAATATTAAGAACTAGATCATCTAACCCCATTGAAAAATGAAATTGGATTTTCGGGAGAATTTTGGAATAAAAGATAAATAAAGAATTGAAACGGTCGAATATTCCCCTATTCCTTCTTATTTTAACTGATTGTATTCCATATGGAATAAGAGGAGAAGAAAAGCATTCCACGACCCCCCGAGGGGCCCCTTAAAAAAAGGAAAGCTCCTCCTTGAATTTACTTTATTTTTATTCCTTTTTCGAACCCCCAACCAAAGTTGATTCGAAGACGAGTCACTTCAATTATCCTTTTAAGTTTTATCTTCTGTCTTTCCCTATTTCATCTCATAAAGTTCCACTCTTGCAGTTTAGTCAAGAAAGTTAGACCTAATCCAACAAATAAGGCAAGGATTGGTTACGAATCTTGATTCTTCAAAGAATGTTTTCTTTCTTTCATAACAGATTATCTACTATTCGA